GGGTATTTTAGTGATAGGTTCTATAGGAACTGGACGATCCTATTTGGTCAAATACCTAGCGGCAAACTCCTATGTTCCTTTCATTACAGTATTTCTGAACAAGTTCCTGGATAATAAGCCTAAGGGTTTTCTTATTGATGATAGTGATGATAGTGATGATAATGATGATAATGATGATAATGACGATAGTGACGATATCGACCGTGACCTTGATATGGAGCTGGAGCTTCTAACTATGATGAATACGCTAACTATGGATATGATGCCAGAAATAGACCGATTTTATATCACCTTTCAATTCGAATTAGCAAAAGCAATGTCTCCTTGCATAATATGGATTCCAAACATTCATGATTTGGATGTGAATGAGTCAAATTACTTATCCCTCGGTCTATTAGTGAACTATCTCTCCAGGGATTGTGAAAGATGTTCCACTAGAAATATTCTTGTTATTGCTTCGACTCATATTCCCCAAAAAGTAGATCCCGCTCTAATAGCTCCGAATAAATTAAATACATGCATTAAGATACGAAGGTTTCTTATTCCACAACAACGAAAGCACTTTTTCACTCTTTCATATACTAGGGGATTTCACTTGGAAAAGAAAATCTTCCATACTAATGGATTAGGGTCCATAACTATGGGTTTCAATGTACGAAATCTTGTAGCACTTACCAATGAGGCCTTATCGATTAGTATTATACAAAAAAAATCCATTATAGACACTAATATAATTAGATCTGCTCTTCATAGACAAACTTGGGATTTGCGATCTCAGGTAAGATCGGTTCAGGATCATGAGATCCTTTTCTATCAGATAGGAAGGGCTGTTTCACAAAATGTACTTTTAAGTAATTGCTCCATAGATCCTATATCTATCTATATGAAGAAGAAATCTTGTAACGAGGGGGATTCTTATTTGTACAAATGGTATTTCGAACTTGGAACGAGCATGAAGAAATTAACGATACTTCTTTATCTTTTGAGTTGTTCTGCCGGATCGGTCGCTCAAGACCTTTGGTCTCTACCCGGACCTGATGAAAAAAATGGGATCACTTCTTATGGACTCGTTGAGAATAATTCTGATCTAGTTCATGGCCTATTAGAAGTAGAAGGCGCTCTGCTGGGATCCTCACGGACAGAAAAAGATTGTAGTCAGTTTGATAATGATCGAGCGACATTGCTTCTTCGGCCCGAACCAAGGAATCCATTAAATAGGATTCAAAATGGATCTTGTTCTATCGTTGATCAAAGATTTCTCTATGAAAAATATCAATTGGAGTTTGAAGAAGGGGGAGGAGTCCTCGACCTGCAACAGATAGAGGAGGATTTTTTAAATCACATAGTTTGGGCTCCTAGAATATGGCGCCCTTGGGACTTTCTATTTGATTGTATCGAAAGGCCCCATGAATTGGGATTTCCCTATTGGGCTGAGTCATTTCGGGGCAAGCGGATCATTTATGATGAAGAGGATGAGCTTCAAGAGAATGATTCAGAGTTCTTGCAGGGTGGAACTATGCAGTACCAGACACGAGATAGATCTTCCAAAGAACAAGGCTTTTTTCGAATAAGCCAATTCATTTGGGACCCTGCGGATCCACTCTTTTTCCTATTCAAAGATCAGTCTTTTGTCTCTGTGTTTTCACATCGAGAATTCTTTGCAGATGAAAAGATGTCAAGGGGGCTTCTTACTTCCCAAGCAGATCTTCCTACATCTATATATAAACGCTGGTTTATCAAGAATACGAAAGAAAAGCATTTCGAATTGTTGATTCATTGCCAGAGATTGCTTAGAACCAATAGTTCATTATCCAATGGATTTTTCCGTTCTAATACTCTATCTGAGAGTTATCAATATTTATCAAATCTGTTCCTATGTAACGGAACGTTATTGGATCAAATGACAAAGACATTGTTGAGAAAAGGATGGCTTTTCCCGGATGAGATGGTTGTTGCTATCTGCTCCAATAACGAATCATTGGTTTAACTGAATAACTAAATAAAAAAAATACATAGACCTTTCTTTCTCTTCGTCTCAGGTCGATGTATCTTCTCAATTGAAGGATCCCCTATATCGATAATACACATTCCAGTTGAGCGAGCGCCTAATTCTAATTGTTTTGTTCCGAAACAAAGAGATCCACGGGGCGGTTTGTCCTATTCAGATATTCACGACCAAGAAGTACTGAATTCTCTTTCTTTTCGGATAGGCCCTGAAAGGAGAAGGAAGGTTGGAATGCCAAGAGGCGTCTATTATTGAATAGATATAAAAGATCATCAAGATTTCGTGATCCGTTGCCGAACTTATTCCAATTCAATAAGAGATCTCAATATTATGCCTTGAAGAGGACTCGAACCTCCACGCTCTTTAGCACGAGATTTTGAGTCTCGCGTGTCTACCATTTCACCACCAAGGCATGAATCATATTCCATGAATATGATATCTATCTAGTGTGATGTAGGGAATATATGACAAAGGTAGAGTGTTAGAGTATTTTTA